TAAAGAAAAAAACGATGCCTACAGGAAAAGGACTAATCAGTTATTTCTGCCATCGCCTCAAACGTGTCAATATTCTCACTAATGGTACGTAAATGTAACTCCTTGTTCAAAGAACTATTCAGAGTGCCTCGAGCTCCTTTTAAAACTTGTTGGAAAACCTGTTGTCGGACTTGCTGAACCGCCCTTTGGTGGTCAAAACGAATGGTTTCATTTTTGTAATTTTCTAATTCTTCCAAAGTCTTATAAGTGGACTTAATCAAATTCAATTTTTCTCGTTCTATCTCCGAGTATCCATTCACTCGAAATTGATCCGCTTCCCTTTCGACTTTCCGTAAGCGAGCCCGGGCTTTTTCCAGCCGTTGAATGGCCCCCCCCTGCAGTTCCTCTGAATTTCGAATAGTATTCAGGATCTTCCGTTTTCGATTATCTAATAAATCACTTAATGAAAGTAGATTATCTTTCCATTCATCTCAAAACTTACATGATCCCTTCCCGAACCAAACATGAATTTTTCGATTCATTTGGCTCTCACACTCAATTACTTCAACTTTTTAAGTATGGGGGCAATTCCCATATCTTTTTTTTTTAATGTAATGAGCCTATCCTCTACCTCTCTTCTCTATTCATATTCCAAGATGTCGCGACTAATCACTAATCCAAGACCAGAATAGTTTGAGGACTCTTCTGACGGAACAAAACAAAAATATTGAATTGTCAGCAAAGTTGTTTCTTTTTTTCGTCAAATCCAAAGAATTCTTCTTACTTTATATTATACACAGGTCACCGATTCAGCATAAAAAGCGGTTGATTGAAATATTTCAAATATTTTGCATTCCAATAAAAGAAAAGGCTCAAATAATTTTATCGACATGAGTGTTTTATATCGAAAAAAAAAAACAAATTCCAATTATTCATTTTGCAAACATTTCTATTCTATATTAATAGAGTAGTAGAAAGAGTACCATGCTGCGTCTGGACTTCAAACAGTTTTGTTTAGCTTTAACCATGTTAATGACCCCACACTATTGGTTTGGTTGATAGAGAATCAAAGTAGATTTACCAATGAATCACGAAATGCTATGGTTCTTAAATATGATTTGAAATTGATTCAGAAGTAATTCGCGGAATCGTGCACCTTTTTCGATCTAGTTATAATGAAAAAAAGTACAGCTGGTTGGATCCAGCCTATTCTTGAAATAAACAACTCGCACGCACTCCCTTTCCAAAAAAGATCAATACACCAAGGACTACACTTAGATTTATTGGATTTGTTGCTAAAATATCGGTATTAAACCCGAAACTCCCGGCAAATGACCAGCGAACCAAGGAAACGAAAGAATCGGTTATATTTTTCATATTATCTCCTCTTTTAGATAGACTAAAAAAAAATACGTAATTTGCATATTTATAGGATTAAACAAAGGGATTCGCAAATAAAAGCGCTAATGCTACAACCAGTCCATAAATTGTTAAAGCTTCCATAAAAGCCAGACTAAGCAATAAAGTACCTCGTATTTTTCCCTCCGCCTCGGGTTGTCTCGCGATACCTTCTACAGCTTGACCCGCAGCAGTACCTTGACCTACTCCAGGTCCAATAGAAGCAAGCCCGACGGCCAACCCAGCGGCAATAACAGAAGCGGCAGAAATCAGTGGATTCATGATAAGTTCCTCACACTAAAATAAAGAAATAGTTAATGATACAATCGTCCAATGAATTATGACTTAATTATTCCATCGCTAAGATTCATCCAGTCGAAATAACTAAGAACTCGGAATTGAAGTAATAATAATATTAGTATTAAACCATAAAAGCGACTTCGCTATCTCTTTTTTAGTTCCGATCCACAGGATTTTTGTGAATCCATACAACTTTTGTTCTTCCATTTCTTCTTTCCAAACCCTTTTTTAATTCTTCGTTCGTTAGTTTTCTTTATTTCATCGCTTTATTCATTCACATTCAATTCACAGGCAAAGACGAAACCGAAGAATTTCTATTGGAATCTCTATCTAAGTTCACAATAGTAGGGCGGATTAGATATATCTTTAGTTGATATATAACTATCAATATCTAATATCATATATACATGTCTTTCTTCCATAACGTAAACCAACTATTCATATCTTCATATCTTAGATTCAAACTATTCGTATCTTAAAGTCAATCGTATTCTAGAATCTTTCTTGGAACCATACACAAGAGTTGGCTTAGAGTCATTAGATCCCATATACCCAATTCTGTTCCCCTCTCCCAATCAACCCATTTTTTATGAATCTCGTTTGGCGAATCATTGCATAGAAATAAACATAAGTATTTTATTCCGGTAAGGTCATTCACTTTAATTATTTAATTATTTATTAATATTTTCTTTTGGTCAATCGTTGAATTGAATAAAATCAACTAAAATGGGAATCATTCTAGAAAGCATCTTTCTTTTTCTTTTTTTTTTTTTAATCACACACCGTGTAAATTGTGATACTATGATACTATAAGAATTTTTATATTAAGAATTTTTATTCAAATAATGACTCCTTATATTTGAATTGAATGAACAAAACAATAGAATGATAATATTCATTGGCAGGAGTATGATATAATAAAGCCAAACATGAATTTTAGGAAAAAGATCTTTTTGATCTCTTTCCTTTTTTACAATTCCCCAATATCTGAATTTTTTTTTCTATGACTCTTGGTCGTATATCCCGTATTTGTCTATTTCTATTTGTATATTGATGTTTCCTAAGTGGATTATCTTTAGTTACGCATACGCTGCGTTATTCTAAGCTAAAAAAAAAAAAGAGACTATTTCGAAAACTAGTCAATGATGGCCCTCCATGGATTCGCCTATATAAGCCGCCGCTAAAGTTGCAAAAATAAGAGCTTGAATACCGCTTGTAAATAATCCAAGGAACATCACAGGTATAGGAACCACTAAAGGTACTAAAGAAACAAGAACAACAACTACTAATTCATCAGCTAATATATTCCCGAAAAGTCGAAAGCTAAGTGATAAAGGTTTTGTGAAATCTTCTAAAATGTTAATGGGTAAAAGAATTGGAGTCGGTTGAATGTATTTACTGAAATAACCTAATCCCTTTTTAGAAAGACCTGCATAGAAATATGCTACTGACGTGAGCAAGGCTAAAGCAACGGTAGTATTGATATCATTCGTAGGTGCAGCTAACTCCCCATGGGGTAACTGTATTATTTTCCAAGGTAAAAGAGCACCGGACCAATTTGAAACAAAAATAAATAGAAACATAGTTCCAATAAAGGGAACCCATGGACCATATTCTTCTCCAATCTGAGTTTTGCTCACGTCTCGAATAAATTCAAGGACATATTCGAAGAAATTTTGACCGGCAGTCGGAATAGTTTGTGGATTCCGAACAGCTATAAGGGCTGAACCTAATAAGATAGCAATTACAACCCAAGAAGTAATAAGTACTTGGGCATGGACTTGTAAACCTCCTATTTGCCAATAGAAATGTTGGCCTACTTCCACACCGGATATATCGTATAACCCTTTTAGTGTGTTACTGGAACATGATATAACATTCATATTGCCCTCTAACAGAAATAGAACTTTAAAAAGAATTATTTTGATTCAACCCTCTCCCTTTCGACTTGTATACTTTAATTAGAATTATCCGTTTTGAATACCCGCTAATCACATAATATCCACAGTTTTTTTTTAATTTCTTTTCTTTTATGCGATTCAAGAAGAGTAACCGATTCCAAAAATCCATGTAGTTACCAAAAAAATTTATTTATCTTATTATTAATCGAGGATTTCGTATATAGCTAGAACGACCCTCACAAATTGCAAATACAAATTTATTAAGAATTAATCGGATTGAAGCTATAGCATTATCGTTTGCTGGAATCGAAATATCTGCGAGATCGGGGTCACAATTTGTATCGATTAAACAAATTGTTGGAATTCCCAAAGCGATACATTCTCGAAGAGCCGTATATTCTTCTTGCTGATCAACGATGATTACAATATTCGGTACCCCCGTCATATATTGAATCCCGCCCGGATACGTTTGCAAGCGTGATAATAGTCTCTTCAGGATAGCTGCATCTCTTTTTGGAAGACGGTTGAGTCTCCCCGTCTTTTGTTCCGCTCTCAAATCCCTGAACTTATGAAGTCTCGTTTCGGTAGTGGACCAATTCGTTAACATACCACCGAGCCTTTTTTTATTAATATAATATAATATAATGACACCGGGTTCTTATTGCAGCTCGTGCTACTAAATCCGCTGCTTTATAACAAGCTTCTGATAAAAAACGAGCAGTTCTTGTCAGATTTGTAATATGAATACCTTTATGTTTTGCTGAGATATAAGGTGACATTCTAGGATTCCATTTCCTAGTACCATGACCAAAAGGAATTCCTGCTTCCATCATCTCTTTAAAATTGATATTCCACTATCTTCTTGCCATTTCTCCCCATACTTCCTCTTTTTTTATCAAATCTTTTTTTGATAAAAAAAAGAGACGAGGTGCCCTGAAATAAATAATTGTTCCAATGGAACCTTCTCTTCTACCAGAGATTGGCCATTGATACACAATCCAGGCGATTCATTACTTTCTATTCGTTATTATCTTTCTTTTCTTACTATTAAGAAATCAAAGGATCAAAAATAGTTAAGAGAATCCGCTCCTTAGGACTCATTAAATCCTCTAAATGATTGTTCTGATGTATCATGTAAAGTCTTTGAAATGCAAAAGTCTAATAATTCTCTGTGGTGTAAGAAAATATCTATCAGCCCCCCCCCGAATAAATTCTTTTTTTTTGTTTCCAAAAGAATATTGTTATGCTGCCGTGAACAGTGCACTAATGCTTTGAATCCGGTACCAACGGGTATCACCCCCCCCAGAACAACGTTCTCTTTCAGGCCTTTCAACCAGTCGATACGACCCCGGAGAGCTGCTTTTGCTAAAACCCGAGCGGTTTCTTGAAAACTTGCTTCAGATATAAAACTTTGAGTATTCAGAGATGCTCTCGTTATTCCCAATAATATAGCTCGATAACAGATCGCTTCTTCCAAAGCACGCCCCGTTCGCTCCGCTCGTAACAATCCAATAAGTTCGCCGGGTAAAAAAATATTAGACATTCCATCTTCTGAAACCAACACTTTTGATGTTATTTGACGTACAATAATTTCGATATGTCTATTATGGATTTGGACCCCCTGGGATCGATAAACCTTTTGGATCTTATTAACCAAAGAGATACGACTTTGCACTATAGTTAGCTCAGCACCAATTAAGAATCCCCAAGGAATCCCAAGAATTCTTGTTATACGCGCGTTCCAACCCTCAACTCTTTTTTCTAGGTTCATCGATATTGAATCAATCGAACGCACTTCTAACACTTGTTCTACTTTTGGAAGACCCTGCGTTATATCACCAGATCTTGATTTTTCATATAGAAATGTAATTAATGTATCTCCTTCATAAAGGATTTCTCCATAATGCCCATGAACTGTTGCTCCTGGAGTAGCCAAATAAGGCTTAGCTGATCTTATTACTACAGAGCCAGCTTGAACAATTAAAACTTGACCTGATTTGAGGTGTGGTCCATTTGTTGCTATACATATATTTTCACAAATAAGCTGCCCAAGACTCATTATTGTGGACATTTCCTCACAATAATTATGATGGATAAAATACCAATTCAAATTAAATGGATTCAAAACAATCTTACTGTCTGGATCAGGATTATAAATTCTCTCGTTTTCATCCATTAAATAAAATTTACGTACTTGAAAAGTCTGTTTTAAATTATCAAGTTTCAAATAGTTAGTTACCGAAATCGGATTATAAGTTATTAAATAGTAAAATGAATAAAAATTCGCAATTTGAAGGACTGTTCCTAAGGGTCCCAACGAATTCCTAATTGGAATTAGAGGATCTTTTTGGATGTGAATTGATTGCTTTATCACATTATGATATTTGATATCGTTGAATGGACCCATTCGAAAACAATTAGATGATGACAAAATTATCAAAGATTGGCATTCCTTATTTCTATTCAACAAGGTATGAATAGTTCCTTCATTTTGGCTAAGTGATTGTTGAACCCTTGCCTTGAAATAAATGGAGTAAAACGGATTTATATTGGTGCGATCTGGACCATTATCAGAGATCAATCCTGGACTTGACGGAGCATTCCTTTTTCTGATATACGAAATATGGGATTGCACTAAGTCGATTCTTAGGAAATCTCGAATCATACCATTTGTACTTACTTCAACAAAAGAAACACGGACCTCTTCGACGGAAGAACTTTTTTTGTCTTGGTCCCAATTCAAGACTAAACAAGTTCGAACTAATTGAATACTTGTGTCAGAAATACCCCGAAAGGGTTTGCCCTTTCCATAAAGGATATAATTGACAACTCGAAGGTGCATATTATCCTTTTCCCGCAGCAGATCCTGGGGGAAGAGTGTTGCTAAATTAATACCGTTCGCTATTTCATATGTGACTACGGGTCGAACCAAAACAAAATGCTTTTTCTTGGTAGGTGTGATCCGTTGGACATAGATCCATTTTTTCAATTTTTTTGATTCCCCGGTGGATTCCTTAAGTTCTTTTTTTCCCGTTTCCGGCGGTATCAAGATGCCACTGTGTCGGGATATCTTATCCGTTTCCCCAGGAAAATGGATATCCCCAGAAAAAATTTTTAGTTCAATCTTTTTTTTTTTTTTCTCCACTCGGACCAATCCGCCCACTTGGCTTCTTCTATTTAAAGCGATTCGGGTATCTACTCCAATGATACTATTATTCCGTACCATTACGTAAGAAGATTCGGGTAAAATATGCACTTCCTCGGGAATGAAAAAAAAGCGATCAATTTTCATTTGAAATTTTGGCTTAATTTTTTTGACTCCTCGATACTCAATCAAGTCCTCTTTTTTGACGATTGAATGCGCCCCTATAGTCCCATATTTAGTAATTCCTGAATTCTTTCTTCTGTATCGAGGATCATCAAAATAAGCAAGAATACTATTTTTACGGAAAATACCCTTTATGGGTATTTCAATCGAGATACCTGAATGGGGCATTAGTTCTTTCTCTTGTTCTTGAATGGATTGGAACGGAATGAGAAATTGATTTCTTCGCCTTTTTGCCAATAAATCAGAATTCTTGTGGAAAATTGCAGGATGTATGAGATTACAATGACCAATACCTATGATTCGATTAAATCCCGAATAATCAAAAATACCATCTTCTTTTTTATCAGAAAAATCTGACCTAACTAATTGGTGTCTCACTTGATCATTATTCACTGAGAGGCTAGAAATATATCTTCGTTCGACAGAATGAGAATGGATGTTCAGTTGATCTTGATCCTTGTGGAGTGAAAAAGAAACTACACCGGATCTGCACGAACCTCCTGATAATATCCATAAATGACTTGTTTTTGGTAAGAGCCGGACATTACTATATTGAAATTCGGGTGCATGGTACACGTCGGTACTCCAGTGCAT